ACAAATCTCCAGGATCTTTTTTTTTTTTTTTAAGAAAATAGATTCTCTATTTTTATACCACATATCTTTTAATTTGATATTTGGTTTGACGCCGAAAGTCTTTATTTGAAATTTTAAAAATCTACTTTTTTATTTTGTAATTGTAATAGAAAAAAAATTTTTTAAGTTATTATTATCTTATCTATTATTTTCTTACTTATCAAGAATTTTTTTATATCCACCCGTTAATATTGTGGAGGATCAAAAATAAAAAGAATGGAAAACGAGATAATGTGTGTTGTATCTATTCAAGAATTTAAATATTTGAATTTAAGACTGTTTTTTTTAGGAATTCTTTAATATTAGAAAGTATTAGATTAGAATTATAATATTAGAACCCTCTATTCTCGAAAAAAGCATTCATTTTTTATAGGATAAGATAAAAGATCTCATCGAAAACTTACAGCAGCTTGCCAAACAAAGGCTAAGAGAAAAAAAAGTAGAGGTATGACCGGCATAAAATCAACAATTGGACTTAAAAAAGCATAGGCCTCCGGTAATTTGGCAAAGAAACAACTACTCGAATAAAGAGCAGAATTAAGACAGATCAAGCTAAAGATATTAAGCATAACAGACATTTTGTTTTTAAAAAAATTGTATTTTTATTAAGTTATTGATAGAAATAAAAAAAATTTGTGTTTTTTTTTGAACTTACTCACTCAATAAAAAAATCTTCCATTCTCAATGGAGAATAGAAGAAATTCTACTTTCATATACTATCTTAATCTTAATGGAATTTTCTTTAATGATCAATAATTTTTTTTTTATGTCTACAATATAGATAGTTGGGCTTGAATTGACGAATAATCACTATTAATATTAGTGTTTATTAATGGTAAATAGAAATCGAAGTGGGGCGTGGCCAAGTGGTAAGGCATCGGGTTTTGGTCCCGCTATTCGGAGGTTCGAATCCTTCCGCCCCAGAGCATTTATTATTATTATTAATAATAATAATAAAAAGAAAGATTTCTTTTGTGTTTATGTTTATAAAGTGTATAAGTGGCTAGAGTTTAACTCTTTTAGCTAAAAATTATATCTTTATGCACATATTTCGCAAATTCACAGCGATACACAAATACAGGTGAATCTGTTGGGTATTTTGGGAAGATGGGTTTAGATAGATTACATGAATTTGAATTAAAAAAAGTTGTGCCTTTTTATATATCCACTCCCTATAAATATGATATATGAATGGAAATAGTCATTTCTAAGTTCTAGAAAATAGAAAGAAGTTTGTTCTTTTTTTTTTTTATAACTTGAAAAAGAAATTGCATTTTTACTATTTTACTATAGTATTAGTTTATTATTATTTTATTTATTATTGATATTTATAATTTTATTTTTAATATATTTTAAAGGTTGAGTTCGAAAAGAAAGATCAATTTATCTCTCTTAGCTTATCTGTTAGGGATGTCATCTTATTGTAAATCGTAATTTTTATAAAAAAATTGTTGCGAAAAAAAAAAAAGAATATTACTAAAAAAAATATTAAATATCTAATCTATAAATATCTAATCTATGTAAGAACTGTTTTAACTGAACCAATGACTATTCATGATTCGATAATTGAATCAACTGCGGACCGGTTCCAACTTCAACGAGGAATGTTATGGTAAAACTTCGTTTGAAACGATGTGGTAGAAAGCAACGTGCGACTTGAAGGACATGATCCGTTGTGGATTCTTATATCCATCATTCTCTAATAAGGATGCTCTTGACTCGACATCATTTGCCCTGTTCCACGCGAATCCGTTTTTTGGGGGTGTAATGGAAATATGATGGAGCTCGAGGAGAAAGTATTCAGCTATTTCTCAAAGGAGACGGGTCTAGGGTTAATGTCAATCAAAAGAATAAGTTGGAACAACTTCGTAAGTTATCTTTGACAGAGAATTCGAAATTCGAAAGGAACAAAAAAAGCAACTTTAAAATCCCCAAGGAATTTTTGATAAAACCTTTTAGATTAAATAGATTTATATCTATTGTGCGGCGGGCGCCGTTCATTTGATTAGATTCTTTGAGAGAAAAAAATAACAAAAAGGTATGTTGCAGCCATTTTTGAAAGGATTAAAAATCTACGAAGTAATGTCTAAACCCAATGATTCAAAAAACACGATGATTAAAGGCTTCCGGAACAAGGAAATATTCTTTTTTTTTTTTCGCAACAATTTTAATCGAGTCTAAATGAAAAAAAAAAGAGTATTTGAGACTACTCAATAAATGATAAATGCCAAAGGATTTTTTGATCTTTTGGGCTATTTGAAAGTTATTCAACTTGAGTTATGAGTATATAAATGGTTTTTTGAGGAAAGGGGGCTAAATTCTTAGTTTAATGGATTTTCATTTGACGATTTTCTGGACTTATTTGATTGGTCATTCTAATTTATATAATAATTTATGTATATACAAATTGAATCATTTTTCTCGAGCCGTACGAAGAGAAAACTTCCTGTACGTTTCCAAGGGGGGTTTAATCTATCCCAATGAGCCGTCTATCGAATCATTGCAATTGATGTTCGGTCACGAAGAGAGGGAAGAGATCTGCAGAAAGTGGGTTTTTATGATCCGATAAAAAAAAAAACTTTTTTAAATGTTCCTGCTATTCTCTATTTTATTCAAAAAGGCGCTCAACCTACAGAAACTGTTTATGATATTTTAAAGAGGGCGGCAGTTTTTAAAGAATTTCAATTTAATCAAACGAAATTTAATTAATTAATAATTAATTTTTTAATAGAAAAAAAAAAGATAATGAGGTTGTAATTGAGTATAACTTTTTTTATTCCTGTATTTTTTTTGTAGTGCCAATCCAACAAAGGTTTCCTCTATAATTTTATTTCGCTTTGTTTTTTCTATTTAGATTTCACAATTTTGCTTCTATAATTATCGTATTTCTGTATTTATTATCATCATATAATAATTGGATTTTCTTTTATTTGAATTTGAGTAGATTTTTCAATCCAAAAAAGGAAGCTTTTTCTATATTGTAGTTGTATTTTTATTTTTTTTTCATATTGACAAGAATGTATTGAACACATATAATTCAATTGTGAAATAAAAAATTTAAATTATTTTTTTATGTGTTCTATCTACCCAATATTTTTTTTTTCAAAGGTTCGTTGAATTTGTTCGGATACAAAAACAAAATACCTTTTTTGAATTGAAAAATTGTAGACTATTTGTCTATCCAATTTTTTTATCTAAGAATCTCTTGTATTGGTGTTTGTTTTTATAATTTATTTTTTGTTCGTAATGGGAATCAATACGAAAACTTTTTTCGATTTCTTGCTAATTCAACGTTTTGATTCCAACCCGATTTTTTTGATCTCGGTTGTATCTACATAACATATGGGGGTTGCTAACTCAACGGTAGAGTACTCGGCTTTTAAGTGCGACTAGGATCTTTTACATATTTGGATGAAGCAAGGGATTCGTCTACACTATCGGTAGAGTTTATACGATCACGACTGATCCTGAAAGGAAATGAATGGAAAAAAGCGCATGTCGTATCAATAGAGAATTCATAGACTATTTCATTCTTAGCAAATCGGTACAAAACTTTTTTTGATTTGAAGTCTTCGGAGGAAATGCAATGAATTCAAAATTGGGTCAATTTAATAAATGGATCGAACCCTATCCTTATGGGTTCCAATTTTGTGGAAAGCATGAGCAACGAGCTTATCTTCGTAATATGAATGATTATCCCATCTAATTAGCCGTTAAAAAAAACTTAGTGCCTGATACGGGAAAAGATTCTCCCATGTGTGGATTTTCTTTTTTAGTGAATCCTAACTATTTAACTATTAGACTATCCATTCTCCATATGGAGATGGCCACGAGTGTGTAGAAGAAACAGTATATTGATAAAGATACTTTTATCAAAATCAGAAGAACGATTGGGTTGAAAAAATAAAGGATTTCTAAACATCATGTTCTTTTTTAATAATAAAAGAACTAATTAGATGGAAAAAAAAAATAGAGAGTCTGCTCATGAATTTACCTATTTCCGAGGTATCTAAAAAAAAAATATCTTGTTTTGACTGTATCGCACTATGTATATGTATCATTTGATAACTTAAGAAATCTCCTTTTTTTGACTTTATATTTTAGGTCTAAATTTAAATGGAACAATTCCACGGATATATAGAATTAGAAAGTTTTTGGCAACACAACTTTTTCTATCCACTTATGTTTCAGGAATATATTTTTTCGTTTGCATATGGTCATGATTCAAAGAAAAATTTTTTTTTTGAAACTTCAGGCGATAGGAAATTTAGTTTACTAGTTGTGAAACGTTTAATTAATCGAATGTATCAACAGAATTTTTTGATTCTTTCAGCTTTTGATTCTAACCAAAACGACTTTTTGGGGGACAAACATTATTTTTATTCGCAAATGCTATCTGAAGTATTTACAGTCATTGTGGAAATTCCACTTTCCACAGCTTCTCTAGAGAAACATAAAATAATCAAATCTCAGAATTTGCGATCAATTCATTCAATATTTCCTTTTTTAGAGGACAGCGTTTTACATTTAAATTTTGGGTTAGATATTTTAATACCTTACCCCGTCCATTTGGAAATCTTAGTTCAAACACTTCGGTACTGGGTGAAAGATGCCTCGTCTTTGCATTTTTTACGATTCTTTCTTTATGAATATCATAATTGGAATAGTCTTAAAAAAAAAAAAAAATACAATTTTCTTTTTCTAAAAAGGACTCAAAGATTTTTTTTGTTCTTATATAATTTCCATGTATGTGAATACGAATCCATTTTCTTGTTTCTTTGCAACCAATCCTCTCATTTACGATCAACATCTTACAGAGCCTTTCTTGAACGTATTTTTTTCTACGGAAAATTAGAATTTTTAGCAAAACTTTTTACTAAGGATTTTGACGTTATTTTTTGGCTTTTCAAAGACCCCTACCCGTATTCTGTTAGGTATAAAGGAAAATATATTATGGTCTC